AATATAGATTGCTTTTTTAACAATGTTCTGGTTCTGTTTAAAATGGAAATGTTAGCTGGAATGTGATTGTTGTTTCTGATTTTTTTCTTCGATGAATCGTTTTTTTTTTCAAAAACTGAATCGAGATGCGAAAGAATCCATATTCCCTATCGCGTATTCTCTACCCCCTAAATTAACCTAATTAGATTCCATTTTCATTTTTGTCGATTTCTTGACTTTTCGCCAAGAGGAGGTTTTTGGTAATAATTAAATTCACTAAGTCTCTTAATTCTTAATCAATGAGGTAGGCTAAAATAGAAAAAAAGGAGCAAAAACTGGACTTAATCTGGACTTGTTTGGCTTTGTGCCTAGACAGCTTGCATTTCGTAAAAATAAAAAAGACTAGGACATCCCCTTCTTTTGATTTATGCTGCATCAGTCCCATAGAATGGGGTAGATAGGAGTTAATCAGTAATGGGAAGGCGTTCATTTCAATATCTCTAAACGGTGACAATTGCTCAGTGTATTTGATTGAATTGATAGATACGAAACCCTCCCCATTCTTTGGATTTTCTCAATCAGATGAAAAAAAGACTTATCTTTTTTCCTAAGCTGATTAAAAGTTATTTTTAACTATCAAATTTTCTTGGAATAATGATGTCGAAAGGGGAACTTTCGAAATTTCGAATAAATTTCGAAAGATAAATAGTTTTAATCATTCCTTAGAAGCTGAATCTTTCTCTCCTATTAAGTCACGTGAAGATGCAGAATCAAAAAGAATTCGTTTATTTGTCTTATTGATTATTAATTATTATTTAATTATTTATAGAAAATTATTTATATAAATATATTATTTATATAAATATATATATATATATTTATTAATAAATATTATAATGTTAATATATTATAATGTTAATAATGGTAGACAAATTAATAATAATGTTATAATAATAATGTTATATAAATTAATAATAATGTTATATAATAATAATGTTCTATCAAAGTGAACTTTCTCAACTGACTAATAATCTTATGTTCGATGAAGATGAAGGAAAATATTTCGACGTAATAAATAATAGGGTTCTATAAATATAAAGTAACAGTTATACCTAGTGGAAAATAGAAAGTGATACTTATACATATTAGGAATGAGTTTTTACTAAGATTTCTTTGTCGAAATCTTTCTCCATCTCTATATTATTTCCTAAAAGTTTTTCAGAAAAAGCTTACTCCACCTCTATTTATAGTATTAGTTATATCTATAGACTATACATTATGGCAGGTAAGCATCATCCCAATCAATGACTAGACTATAGATATAGAGAATACTATACATTATGGCGGATATACATCATCCCAACCAATGACTATTCATGATTCCATAATTGAATCAATTCCATACTGGTTCTTAGAGGAATGTGATGGTAAAACTTCGTTTGAAACGATGTGGTAGAAAGCAACGTGCGACTTGAAGGACACGATCCGTTGTGGATTTGTACATCCACCATTTTTTGTAGGAATGAAGGTGCTCTTAGCTCGACATCATTGGTTCTGTTTCACTAGAACCCCTCGTTTTTTGTTGTCTTGGAATGTAAATAGTCCATGATGGAGCTCGAGTAGAAAGTATTAATTTCTTTCTCGGGGCAAGGGTCTAGGGTTAATGCCAATCAATAAAAAAAATTGAAACAACTTCGTAAATATATCTTAGGTATGGAAATCGAAAGAATCCAATTCGAGCAAGTTTCAAATTAAAAAATTTATTGGAATTGATCAAACTTTTTCGATCCAAAGTGTTTCACGAGAGAATCCACCATCTTGTAGGATTTTTTCATAGAAATCGCAAAAAGGGTATGTTGCTGCCATTTTGAAAGGATTAAAAAGCACCGAAGTAATGTTTAAACCCAATGATTTAAAATAAAACAAAGATAAAGGATCCCAGAACAAGGAAACACCTTTTTTATTGTCTTAATAACTGGATCAGACTGAAAAATCCAATTTTAAACGAGACAAACAAAAAAGGAGGAAAGACCGCTCAATAAATGAAATTGTCGAAAGATTTTCCTTTGAACTATTTGAAAGTTATCCAACTTGAGTTATGAGAATACGAATGATTTCTTTTTCATTTTAAGGACGAACGAAGAAAAAGCGACTTACATCTTTAATTACTTTGATCATTTTATGGATCCAGTTGTCATTTCTTAGATAGAATTCCATAGAGAGACAAATCAATCATTTTTCTCGAGCCGTACGAGGAGAAAGCTTCCTATACGTTTCTAGGGGGGGTGTTGTTCATCTATATCTATCCCAATGAGCCGTCTATCGAATCGTTGCAATTGATGTTCGATCCCGAAGAGAAGGAAAAGATCTTCAGAAAGTAGGTTTTTATGATCCGATAAAGAATCAAACTTATTTAAATGTTCCTGCTATTTTATATTTCCTTGAAAAAGGGGCTCAACCTACAGAAACTGTTCAGGATATTTTAAAGAAGGCAGAGGTTTTTAAGGAACTTCGTCCTATG